CTAGCAATGGGGGAGAAAACATAGCATGTCGCAACAAAAGCTTGATTCGAGGCGTCAGCAAAACACTGCCGTCTGTTCCAAAAACAAAAGCCCCTTAGCGCCCCGGGACGGGAGTGGGGGACGGCCCTACGCGCAGGCAGCAGCAGCACCGGCTCTACGAAGTCAGAATCGAATCTTGGCTTTCCCAATTCATTCGTGAATAAGAATTAAAGGGCGTGAAGCGAGCGCTTCCAGCTGCTTCGCCTGCTTCTTATTATATTATGGCGGCGTGGCGGAAATGAACGAAAAGCGAGATGAACGTGCTATTTAAAAATCGATTGATAGATAGCCTGATCTGTTCTGATAGATCGAAAGAGTAGGAATGGATAGAGAGGGAATCTATCAAAAAGAAAGTCAGTCCAATCCCCTATTTCTATCTATTGATGAGACAACTATCTATTCTGGATCCATCAGAAAGAAATCGAAATGTATCTGATGGAGTCTACATCGTACGTAGAGCGCCCAACTTAGGTTTCATGTAGTTCCGTCAGGGCCAGCTCAGTTCTCTTATCCATCGGTCCAATGCACTGGGCTCATCTCATGGAGGGAAAAGCAAAAAAAAATGTAGTTGTTGTTGTTCGCCGCCTCGACGCATTCCCTTCTCTCCCCGGCATCGTCCCACACAGAAAGAAAGAGCGCGGAGCCCCGGCCCGACCTGTAGGTCCGCTAATGTAAAGCGAGGAGTTGAGCCTGAACTGGCGAACCGAAGTCACTTTCGGAACCATACTTCCTACAGCTAACACGTGTCCAGTCCAGCGGGAACGAACGTGAGCTGCTATACCGAATCCCCCGCTGGCCATCGGGGACCGAGTGGTAAGGCCATGATCTGCAGGGAAACGGATCACTCATTCTTCCATTGGGGACAGGTGCACGAACGACAACTCCAAACGTCACACATCCGCCGCCTACCTACCGTTTAGGTGGCACCAGCGAGATCCAGCTAAGGTAAGGAACTTCGTGTCGCGGCTGCTCCACTCCGCTGCGGTCTCATGAACTGAACTTCGTTGCCTTCCCGCGCGCGAAGCGAATGGGCGCTGTGCCGTGGGTTTCGGGGCGGGGGGCGGAGAGAGACCAGAAGAATGATTCATTTGGATCGACGAGCCATTTCGTGAATCAATGGAATGAATGTCTGTCTATCCATGAACAACATCTATTCTATCTGTATATCTAGGGGATATATCTATACATATATAAGTTATTGTTGGCATGATCGCCTAGCCGTAGCCGCATATCAGCTGCGCTCAATATGCGGGATTTCTGTTGGATCAGATCTTTCGCTTTTACGGAAGCTTTTGGACCTAGCGAAAGGGACTCTAAGCCTTCGCGCAAGCAAGCGCGAGAGAAGCAAGACGAGGAAGCGGAGCTGTCGTAGAAGCGGTAGCTTCCCCCGACCGACTACAATACAAGAGTCGCGACCTACTCTTTCTTTGATTCAAAAAAAGAAAGGCCTTTCTTTTTTGCCCTATCTATAAGGGTACGCTCTGCTCGCCCTACTTTGATTCAAAAGAAAGGCGAATGATTTGGCAACAAGCAAACGGCTTTCTATCATAGTTGCAAGGGGTTCGCCTTAACTACTTAAGTACCAAAGGCAGCTTTCGGTTGGTTTCATAAGGGGGCTGTTCACTACAAGCTATCAGCACTGTCTTAGATTGAATGGCAATAAGATAAGTCGACGTTCAATCTCTAAGGCTCCGCTGAGAACGGAATAGTGTTCGTGTCCAAAGGTGAACAAAGCCCTAGCTTCTAGAGTTCGCTGCTTTTCCCAGGCCGGAGAAGGGCTTATACTGCTCGCCTTTGTTTGATATGTTCATTCAGTACCAATACAAACTACAACTACACCAAAGTGGAAGGGCCACTATAGAAGCTAGAAGTAGCCTATGCAAGCAAAGAGCGCCTATGCAAGATACGGCCAAAAAGCCTCCTCGTGCAAGGCGCTCTTTGCATAGGTGTAGTTCCGTCAGGCTCGTCACGACATAATCCAATTACCCTTTTGAATCTTAAGTAGGGGGCGCCCGCCTACCAATCAAAGAGGCTGAGAGTAAGCGTAAGCTCACCCGTAAGCTCGAAGAGCTTTCTCCGCCAGAGAGAGTTGAGAAGGGGAGAACTCGTCGTAGAAGCTTCACTTCCGGGACGAAGCCAAGCCTAAAAAAAAAGATCGACTTGGCGCAGGAGGCCAAGCATTCTGGGCTGGGAGGAGGCAAGCAAATGAAGGGAGGCATTACGGGCCGACTACAAGAAGCAAAGCACTGTCTTAGAGGACTCGACAAGTCGCTTATAGAATGCCTACTACTAAGTTCAGTTCAGTAAGGGGGGAGGGAAGCGAAGCTTAGCGAGCTTTAGTTGGCCGACCACTACATAAGCCGCTGGCGGAGAAAGCTCTTCGAGCTTCCCTTCATTCGCTTCGCGGGAGCCGCACAGCACATAGCTGGAAGTCAGAGGGCCCGTACTACCTGCCTAACCCTTCGCTCCGAGGGACCGTAGATCGGAAAGCGCCTTCTAAACCACTCGGCAGAAGGGAAGGGGCCTATGTATTTGCATGACCCCTGCAGATTTGACCCTACCTACACCCTGAGCCAATCCCCTAGCGGTCCTGCCACCACGCCGCAGAACGGGAGCTCGTGTGGAACCTTTTCTTTCTGGCGTAACAGCGGTGGAACGTAACACAATATTACGGCCGCGTAGCATAGGGGCCTACGGTACGGGGAACTCGGCAAAAAAAATATGAAACCCGAAGGGCCCGGCACGCACAATCCTATCCTATCCGAGTTTACCCCGTCATTGCACTTCGGACAGCCGTCCGTAGCATCATAAGGAGCACCCCCCTTTCGAGGTACCAAAATGGTACGGTACATAGGAGGTTGGTCTTTCTCAACGTGGTGTATAGCACGAAAAACCTTTCGATACAAGATAGGGCCGTTCACATGAAAGAAGAGAAGAAATCCTTTCTTCTCTTCTTTCTCTTTCTCGAGGGGGGAAAGAGAAGTAGGGTCTTATGGAGGGAGGGGGGAACATTCGGGCGCATTTATAAAAATCCTCCACTGCATCCAGGATCACAAGTGGAACGCTAAGCAGGGGTGGGGAAGCTGCGAGTTCCGCAACAAAAGTGAAGCGAGCCTATCAGAGAAAGCCCTGGTAGTCAAAAGCGAACCTAAACTAACGAATGAATTGAATAGTGCCGGAATTGCTCTTGCTGGGTGCTTAGGTTATAGTTTCGTTCCGTCAGGGCTACGCGGGGTTGTTCTTGCCTACCTAGCTAGCCCTTCCTTCAGCAGGCTTCAAAGTGCTAGTTGTAGCGCGCTAGCGCGCGTACTCTTCTGTGGAGTCGCACTCCACGAGCCCTGTCTTCCCTCCAACGACTAGCTCCCGTTTCTTGTTCCGGTCCGACAACGAGGACGCTGCCCTGCCCTTCTCCTGCCGTGGAAGGACTGTAGCCTGTGGTGTGGTCCAACCCATGGGCGGAGTCGCCCTCACCCCCCCCATTGCTCAGTGCTCCCTGCAGCTTCGCTGGGCTTTACCCGTCCCCGGCGTGGACGCGGGCTTCTATAAGAGAATGAGAAGCTCTCTTAACAAGAAAACGCGAACCGCGCGGAGCCCCCCCCGAGTTCGTTTTCTGCCGCCACTGGTCGGCCGCAGGGGAAACACAGCCCGGCCCCCTCTCGGGAAACGGGGGTGGGGGTCCAACAAGCACTTGCTGCAGAGGGGCCCGCCCCTTCTTCTTCAGTAAAGCCGACCTCTTTTTCGCCAGTGCTGACGCAGTGCGCACGTAGATAAGGAAAGAAAAATCCCAGTGGGGGGGGCCGGTGCCTTTCTTTTACGGCCTAAACTCCTATTTGTCAGCCGTGGGGAACTACTGCTCGGTCAGGGGGAGGGGAAAGACTTGGGCCTACCTATCCCGATAGGACCCCATAAAGGAACGGGAGCTGTTGAGAGGTTCCATATTGCCGAGCCGAAGGGCAGCACTTCTATACGTGATCGTAGTATGTCACGTCGTCTCGTCCCCGCTGCATCGAAGAGTACCTATGCACTATGTTCCGGTTCACTGATAAGGAAGATAGAGTTGGGGTGGGGGTCTACGATGTGAGACTCAAGTATAACCCGGGGAGATACATGCTAACTATGGGTAGGAAGCAGGAAACATTATGTCAAAAATTTCGGGGAAGAGATCTTATACTACCATCGATCCGACAGAGCGGAACGACCAGAAAAAGAAGTGAAGTTAGAAAGCCGTATGATAGGTGGTAACTATCTTGTACGGTTCGGGGGGTAATCGGCGTACTCCGATCAGTGGGGGGGATCTTTGGCTCTATCGAACATACAGGGAATTGGAGGTAGCATTCCACCGATGTCAAGTCATGGACCGGTTCCTCCAGCCCTTTTTCTATGTGTTGGTGTTCTATATGACCGACATAAGACTCGACTTGCTAGATACTACGGAGGTTCAGTGAGCACCATGCCGAATCTCTCTACCATTTCCTTCTCTTCCACTTTGGCCAATATGAGTTCACCTGGTACTAGCAGCTTTATCGGGGAATTTCTCATCTTAGTAGGAGCTTTCCAAAGAAATAGCTTAGTAGCCACATTAGCAGCGCTTGGGATGATTTTAGGCGCGGCGTATTCCCTTTGGCTATATAATCGTGCGGTTTCTGGAAATTTAAAACCCGATTTCCTCCATAAATTCTCCGATCCAAATGGCAGAGAAGTTTCCATATTTATACCTTTTCTTGTTGGAGGGGCGACCGTCCGTTGAACTACCAAAGAAAAAAGGGTAACCAATGTGATCATGACATTGTAGGTTCTTGCGATGGGACGGATGCGACTTCCCTCATAAGTAATGGGTGGCATAGCCCGTTGCAGAAGTAAAGTCCCCCCCTTTTTTTGATCCATTTCTTTCTTTCTTTAGGGAGCAAACTACTACGCGGGGCTTAGTCAAGTTCTGAATTAGACTGAAAGGGGAAGAAGCGCATACTTAGGGCCAGCAAGAGCAATTCGTTAGCTTCAACCCGCAAGAACTATTGAATTGCGAGTTGCGGCGTTAGCAACTAATTCACTAATGAATCAACAAGCAACGGATGAGCGCGCTAGCGCTACCAGCCCCAATTCGTGTTAATAGCGTTAGCCTTTACATATATAGGGCGTTTTCTTGCTCCTCAACTCGCAATTCAATAGTTCTTGCTCTTGCTCTTGAATTTCATAGTGAGTGCCGCAACTCGCAATTTCATAGTGCTAAACAAGCAACGGATGAGCGCGCTAGCGCTACCAGCCCCAATTCGTGTTAATAGCGTGCCGCCTTTATATATATAGGGCGTTTTCTTGCTGGATTGCGCTTAAATTGGTTAGGTGTAGTGACTTAGATAGAATTCCGTACCGTCACAGTGGAATGTAGTGTAGTCAGGGCTACGTTTGCTCTTGGCGCCTTGACGGAACGGAACTAACATCTAAGCGCCTACTAAGCTGGGTTGTTCTGGCCCTTTAAGTCTAATTCGGCGCAGGAGCGCACTTCCGTTTTCTGCGCTGGGACCGAGAGAAAGAAAGGACGGGGGGCGACCATGCATGGCACTTCTCGACCCTGTCTCCGAGGGACAGTTGAACGAGCGACTCATGAATGCTGCCGGGTCGGACGAGCCAATAACTCGAACGCGTTCGGTCTGTTTTTTGAGCAAGAATCACAGCGTTACCTTACCTTCACCATGATAAGGACTCCAAGTTCTTATGGCAGAGCACGAGGAGATTTATCATCAATATGATGATGGGAATGGAAACCAGAAGCACGACCGGGGTCTTCGTGGTCCGAGATAATACTTACATCAGTAACAGTAACGTAAGCATGAGACTTTTTGGTAGTACCGGTGAACCAGATGGCCGCGGCGATGGAATCTGGGACGGAAGACTCGTAGTATCTCTCTAGATCTGGCAAAAGCGAAAGACCCCCTAACGTAATTCGAATGGGGGCTGACCGCTGAGCCCACTCTGGCCTCGCAGGGCGGGCCCTGTGGGTGCGAGCTGGAGCTGCCATAGCTTATGGCTAGAGCAATGGGAGGGGGACCCGGCAGAGAGAACAGTAAGGATAACGAGCGCTCCGCCCGCTTGGCGGGCGGCAGGAGCAGCGGGCAAGTGCTTGGTAGGCCAACAGCCCAGTGAACCGGGCGGGGCACTCGACGAAAGGGGGCACACTACACTGAGCAAGTACGAGAAATTGGCCCCGCTCCGCTTTCTTAAAAGCTAGGACCACTACGGGAGGTCAAACCAAGGACCTATGGAAGTCGGGGCTCGTCCCCGGTCAATATTGGATCAAACAATAGGGGGCCAAAGAGTAGTACTGACCTCTCTTTTTATTGATTCAATACTCTAGGGGAAAAGATCGTACTGTTCCCTACCGAGACAACAGACACTCTCAACGGATCCTCCGCGCGCTGGGCATACCTCTTCCGTGCGTCTTTCTCGTGGCGGGAACAGAACAACAGGGAAAGACCCGGCCGACCTGCCCAGGGCTCGGGGGCGAGCCATACGAGAGTGAGTCGAAAGGCTGGAGTTTCCGTATTTCAGTTTCATGTAGTTCCGTCAGGTCTTGATCAGAGCCTCTCGATCTTATTCGTATAAGGGAAGGGGGAAGGAGTCTAAATCAATGGAAATTAATGAACCATCATTGATGGACGTTGCACATGAGACGATCAATTAAGGTCCGGCGCTAATAGAAGTTGCTTACTCTCCTAGTAGCGAAGGACCATTCGATTCATTAAGGGGCATAGATCTAGGCCTATTTGTTCGGTCAATCACCAAAGGCGGGGGGAACCACTATGGATGAGACCCCCGGCCTCAATTCTTTTGCATAGTCCGGGGGCCGGCCGCAGCAGAGCAGCGGGGCATAGCGGCGCCCTCGCCTGGCGCCATTCCCGGACCTAGCAGCAGACGGGCGAATTCAGACCAGACTCTTCTTTGTTTGAGCTGCTCCCACGCACGCAGACCGGAAGATCTCTGTTGTCCTGGACTGGACAAGTACGTAGAGATCTTCGTGGGACCGGGGAGGGAGTCTCAATCGATCTTTTCTAGGATTCCTTTTCACGCCACGCACGGAGATCTTTCCATTGATAGATAAGAGGGCTCCCCCCTTGAACAGACTCTTAAAGGTTAGGTTACTACCTGCCTCTACGGAAGAGGTGTACTTTGTACCGCCCGGAGGTCATATAGATCGGAAACCCGGAGCGAGAAAAACGAAAGCCCTACCCACAGCTACAACTACTGGCGCTTCAAAAGGCTTAGATTCTAAGGGCGCTACTGAAAGACTATGGGTGTAAGCCCCGAAAGCCTTTGGTACTTCGGTAGGGCGAGCAGCCCTTAAACCAAAAAAAAAGCGCAAGATACGGCTCAAAGAACATGCTTTATTCTATCTAAGTAAGTCACTACACCTAACCAATTTAAGCGCAATCCAGCAAGAAAACGCCCTATATATATAAAGGCGGCACGCTATTAACACGAATTGGGGCTGGTAGCGCTAGCGCGCTCATCCGTTGCTTGTTTAGATTCATTAGTTGCTAACGCCGCAACTCGCAATTTCATAGTGCCGGAATTGCTCTGGCTTCTTCGGCCCGTTTGCTCCTCCTCGCGCAGGAGCTGTAAGCCTCGACCGATAGGGAGAGTAGCGCTACTGCATGATAGTGGAGTGGAGCTTTAAGTCACATGTAGTGGAGTCACGCTTTACGTGATAGGCAGGCTTCCCCTATTTCTGCATTTCATTCTCTATTTGGCCCGCCTCATTCAAAATGAGAAAAAAGGGGAGGCCTATTGATTCGAAGTCACTACGAAAGGGTCGGTCAATAGCATAGCTCTTTCTTTCCCGGGTCTCCTTTCGAAGGAAAGGCCTTCGCATTCCTAATCCGGTAGGGCTGGACGGCTTTGTTTGCCCCAGCTTGGCGAATCGCATCCCCGCGCAACAACATTGTTTGTGCGCCCCTTACCGTTCTCGCTCAGTGTTTGCAACGGCTGGGAAGCCAGTCGTAGAAGCGAAGCCTATCGCCACGCCGACCATAAAATACGAGATTGGGCCCCTTCTTTCTCAAAGATTTGATGGAATGGCCCAGCCCAATAAAGGAAGGTTATAGTACGCGATGCGTTCCATTTGTATGAATCGCGAACATACCACGCACGACCGGACGTAGAGCCACTAAGAGCCGGCAGACCGGGCCGGGCGCAGGTGCCAGATCCGAAAAGTCGAGTCTCGATCAGCCTAGTGCACCAACCACATGGTACGACGGGCACTCAAAGACCTGGCAAATGATGGCCCACCCAAAAGCGCTTATGTCATATGGGAATTCATGGCTGGAAACAATCCTTATGGTTTTTATATCCGGTAGGAATAATAAGAAAAAAAGTCCAGGTTGGTTGGTGAGCCTAGTGATAGGAGACTATCTAGCTTGGTTCGGAGAGCACTTGTTGGGTTAAAGATTTTTTTGTTGCTAAATGTTACGGCCTAAATGCTGAACTATTGACCCTACTTGTTCGGATGGGTGTTCACCCCAAAGTGTTCCCGGACTGCATGCATACATCCGTAAGTAACTTAGTGCAACATGGCAAATTTCATTGAGAGGAATCAGCAAAGAAAAGAAAAACGGGCCCTTTTATTAACTCCTCATAATGTGTATTTGAGATATTTTCCTCGGGCTGAGGAGTGTCCACATGAGTTCGTTGAGGTGTCTACACAGGCCTGCGGTCCTCTTTTATATTCTGTCGAGAGTTCGGATTGCTCCACCTAAGTAGAACGAAAAGGAGGAATTTTAAATTCAAAGGGGGGAGCCAGAAGCTTCGCTTCCGGTAGCTTGCTAACTCTCCTAGTTAGAAGAAGGCTCTTTGTCGGATTATTTAGATCTGGATAGAGTCTCGCTCAGTAAAGAGAGTTGTAGATTCGTAAGATCATGATAGAGTCTCCGCGCGCTAGCGCGGCTCGCTTCTTCAAGCTCCGCTCGCTGCTTTTCGCCGTAGCTTGCTGCTCGCTCGCTGTCTACTAAACGAGCCTTCACTGCCCGCCCGGCCCCTATCTTTAATCTTAAGTAAAGTGAAGTAAAATCAATGAAGGCCCAAGCTCTTTGTTTGAAGCTTTGCCAGGAAGCTTCTACTTGCTTGTTGAAGCTTTGCTTCCCCTAATTCCGAAACACAACAATAGACTTGCAACCAACTATAGTATAGGAAAAAGTTTCTCTTTGATAGCGGTCATAGGGGGTTCAGAAAGGATCTGATCATAGATAGAGACTGAAACCTGTGCGGGGGTAGGGGCGGATGTAGCCAAGTGGATCAAGGCAGTGGATTGTGAATCCACCATGCGCGGGTTCAATTCCCGTCGTTCGCCCATCAATAAATGGACCATTTGTTACGGAGACACAAGACAAACCTTTCCCAACTAGAAATCATTTTTTCTGCAAGAAAGAGTCAATTCATCTCGCGGCTTTCAAACGCATCCAAGCAATTGGTATCCGATTGTTGAAACATAGAAACCATAGATTCGCGTCTATAGTCCTTGCCGCGTTGACAAAGATTGATTCTATAGTCGGTTACGTTACCTTTGTTGGTCAAACGGCTTACTTGTTGTTGACTTTGTCAGAAAAGAAAGTAGGGTTCGGGGGTTCATTGATTAGTAAACCGACCGATCTCTGAGATTGACATTGACCAGCCCTTTCTATTTCTATGGAAAGACAGGAATGTCGAATGTCAGCTGCGAAAAAAAAAGCGAGTCACCTTACTTTACTTACCTTATAAATAGGCTCCGCTGGACGACACGGCATTCTCGTTCAAATATAGGCCGGCCGTACTTGTGATGGTTCCCAAGGATCCAATATGACCACTTAGGTCTACGTTGCCACGATATTGTTCTATGGAAGCGGGCGGGCTGTTAGAAGTTCGGCCCGGTTTTTCTGGTGTCGTAGGGGAGGGATTTACCTTTCTAACGCATATTCTGTCGTACCGGCATGGCCCCACTGATTTGTTTTCGATCGGAGCGCAGCGGGTTCTACGTCCCTTTTTGAGAAGAATCACCAAAGCCCAGCAAGAGCAATTCCGGCACTATTCAATTCATTCGTTAGAACAAGCTTAGGATGAGCGCGCTAGCGCTACCAGCCCCAATTCGTTAATAGCGTTAGCCTTTATATATATAGGGCGTTTTCTTGCTGGTTCTTGACGTTTATTAACGAATTGGGGCTGGTAGCGCAGGCTTGTTCATGAGTGTTGATTAGAAGAGGGCCTAATAACCATACGACCGACGGGTCGTAATACAACCAACCCTTTCATTCAATATGAATGGTGCCAGTTCCGGCTTGCTCCGCACAGGCTACACGAGCCAGGGAAGGGAAAACCTAATCTATATATAGAAGCAGATCACGGAATGACTCATCCATCATATCTATCTATCAGTCTCATAAGAAAGGCGTATAGAGCCACAACAAAGAAAGGGCCTAGGTCGTATGTCCTTACGTATCGTATAAATTAGGACAACCTCACCTCAACTTGTGCGACTCCCCCGTAAGGTTCCGTTCCGTCATGTTCTAACGCAACGCCTTGCTGTATTGTATTAAAGACAGTCAATGTATGTTAGTGACTCCGCCTTTCATGTCGGTTCTCTTTAATGCTTGTTGTTGTTTTCGTTGCTTGCTTGCAAGGTCAACGTCATTTAGACATTGGACGCTGACGCGAGACGAAGCGGTTAGTGTACCAAGCTTGGAACTTTCACGGCTCAACTCCATGAATTGTTCAAGGGTCAAACCGTCAAGCATGGTAAGGACATACCTTCAATGAAGAAAGCTAAGCTTAGTTTGCTTAAATTAGTGAAAGTGAAAGATTAAAGACGCGCAATCCAGCAAGAAAACGCCCTATATATATAAAGGCGGCACGCTATTAACACGAATTGGGGCTTTCGCGCAGCAAGAAAACGCCCTATATATATAAAGGCTAACGCAATTAACACGAACTGGGGCTGGTAGCGCTAGCGCGCTCATCCGTTGCTTGTTTAGATTCATTAGTTGCCAATTCGTTAGTAAGCGCCCCTAGATGCCGCAATCCCCAAAATGTCTATAGTAGAGCAATTCGTTAATAAACGTCAAGAACCAGCAAGAAAACGCCCTATATATATAAAGGCGGCACGCAATTAACACGAATTGGGGCTGGTAGCGCTAGCGCGCTCATCCTAAGCTTGTTCTAACGAATGAATTGAATAGTGCCGGAATTGCTCTGGCTTCTTCGGCCCGTTTGCTGGGCGAGTTCGGTTCTAGTGTTCATCGATCGGGTGGTCCCCGGGGGGGGTGAGACGAGGTGTAGCGCAGTCTGGTCAGCGCATCTGTTTTGGGTACAGAGGGCCATAGGTTCGAATCCTGTCACCTTGATGTGAGGCTTCAGCTTCACAGCAGGCTTCGGCTAGTTAGAAAACCGAAAAAGGGGATTTTTTTTTGTTACTAGATTGTTCCGATCTATGATTTTGAATCTCATATCGACTCTTTAAAGAGTCTTTATTATTCCGAGTTCTGTGAAGAATTCAATTGGAATCTTTTTTTTTTTTTTAGATTTAGAGTATACTCTTTTTCCTTTCTTTACCTTGCTACCTCTCATCAAAGTCTAATTCCCGAGGGTGTCCTTTGTCTTTTTGGGGGTAGACTAGACCACTACCCGACAAAATGACTATCTTGGAGAATTGCCCGTCCGGGCGGAGTGGGTTGATTTCGTGTGGCATGAATTAGCCCAGAATACTCTTCCACAGCACCTCACGGAGCGAATCGATTCCTTCTTAAGAATCGAGCTGTGCGACGCCTTAAAATTCATGATTGTTAGCGCACTCGAGGATGTGATCGGTATAAAAGAAGGCTGCGCGTTGCCAGAAGGTCAAGTTTCCGCTATGGTCGACGATGTCCAACGATATGATTTCTTCTTTGAAAAGGAGCATCTTCAGTCGATCTATGAGGAGGTTAGCCTCGAACGAGGCGAATCGGCCTTTGTCCGAAAAATCTATCGAGAAAACTCAGATTTTTTCGAACATATGGCACGACTGCAGCGCCAGCACCGCCCCCCAGGCTAGCGGTTTTGCTTCGAGAGGTCTATGGGCTTTGCTCTAACCGAAGCTATTGCATCGTTTGCCCCAATGATGGCCTTTTTATTGATTTTGACGATTGGATCTCTCTATGAATGGAAAAGGGGTGCTTCGGATCGGGAGTAACCACTAGTGAGAGGGCAAACAAAGGGGGGAAAGACAAAGGAAAGAGCAGAGCGATGCCTACATTAAATCAATTGATTCGTCATGGTAGAGAAGAAAAACGGCGCACGGACCGTACTCGAGCTTCGGATCAATGTCCCCAGAAGCAAGGAGTACGCCCGCGTGTTCCAACGAGAACACCGAAAAAACCTAATTCAGCTCCACGTAAGATAGCCAAAGTACGGTTGAGCAATCGACATGATATATTTGCTCACATTCCGGGCGAAGGTCATAATTCGCA